TCTCGGTTTCATATCGAAATTTATATAGAATCTTTGAAAAAGACTTTCTTTCCTCCATAAGAAAGAAAGGATTTACTCTCTTTGGGATCTGATACTACACCGCTGCTGAATACCTTAGTGGATCGACTCTATTACATAAGTGGATTCCTAACTTTTATCTCATATCATGACATAAGGAAGCAGTTCTTATTGTATCGGCCCAAACCCTCGCTAATTGATCTTTACGGCGCTTCCCCCATCAATTAGAGCTTTTATCCATAGAATCTAGTCTTATAGGCATATCTATTTCTTCCTATTTTGGCTTCTATGAAGTCTCTTTCTTTGCTACAGCTAATAAAAATCGTTGCTTTGTACGATAAATATGTAGAAAGCCTATTTTCGTTCTAGTATTTACTGGCGGATTGGATCTTTCTTTCCCTCTTTCTATAGTGGAGATAGTCGCACGTAATGACAGATCACGGCCATATTATTAAAAGCTTGTGGTAAGAATGGGTTTCGTTCGAGTGCTCGGAAATAATATTCCAAAGCTTTCGTATGCTCTCCGTTGCTTGTGTGGATAAGGCCTATGTTATAAAGTATATAACTTCGATCATAGGGATCAATTTCGAGTCGCGTAGCTTCATAATAATTCTGTAAAGCTTCTGCATAATGTCCTTCGGATTGAGCTGACATCCGTTACGGTTGTTCATTCTATTCAAATCAAATAATCCCCGTTCCAGAACCGTACGTGAGATTTCAATCTCATACGGCTCCTCCCTTACTGTGCATAATGAATGATAAGAATCGATGGAATCCAAAAAAAAGATATTGCAAGATTCTCATTATGAACTGACAGGGACTAGTATTTTTACAAGAAATCTCTAGCCAACCTTCCTGCAAAAGGCCTTTATCTTAACATCCAGCGTATTGGTGGTAGATAGAAAAGGTAACTCCAACAATTTCTTTGTCCGCAACGCCCCCTATTTTCAGGAATGAGTCACTTCAACAGACTTCGATGGTTCTACGGGTATCCAAAGTACGAACGAGATGGATGTTTGTTGTCCCAACCACTCTTGTTTGTTAGTCCCGATCCCGATAAGGAAAGGGGGTAAGTTCTAACTAAAGTTTTCGTGTTGTTGATTCCTAGGTGTAGTGCTTCTTCCTCTATGCCGCCTATTGGTATTAGTGGAGTAAGATTGACTTGTAAGAACCGATAGGTGGAACCTTTCGCTCAATACTCAAATTGAAAATGCAAGCATCTGAGGCTGGATCACTCGGGGATACACGATAGAAGGAATTGTTCGATTTCCAAACTTCACCTTCACGAAGCGTAGGTTTCTTTCAGATTTGTTTTAATTTAATAATATATACTAATAGAATAATATAATAGAATAATCTTTTTTCGTTCTATCCCGAATCATGCGCCTTTCTCGCTCGTAAGCCTGAGAATGGTAAATCAAATCGCACCATCTCTGTAATAGGTAAATGCCTCTTTTTCTCCTGAAGTTGTCGGAATTATTCGTAATAAGATATTGGCTACAATTGAAGAGGTCTTATCAATAAAATTTCCATTTATCTGTGATCTAGGCATCGTTCACAATCCACTCCCTAATTTTTCTCATTACCCCTCGTGGGAAAAGAATCCCACAAACAAAGGAATTGTACAGTACAAAATCACACAAAAAAGACTCATAAAAAAAAACGAAAAAGATGTAGACCTTCCACTCAAATCAAATTGTTACTTTTTGACAGGGATAGAAAGTCAATATTTGAGATTGGATTTCATCCAAATGGAGTAGTATACGAATGAACGGAACTATTTCATCGACGTGGAAGAATCAAGGAATTTTTCCTACAGATTCTGATAACTCCAGAAGTTGTGATTGGATTCTGATCCATCTAAAGAGGAAAACACATCGAATAATCATTCTACAAGTAAACTGCTCTATTTTTTTTTTTATGCGCATAGCGTGTATACATTATACAAACAATCGAAATAGACAAATCCATCGATTCAAGAATTTGAAATACATCTTTGAAATAGATCTATGGGTTAAGGAGGTGTTGTTGAGAAATCTGAAACTAGAAGGAGATTTTTGACTGACTATGGAATCAGAGTCTAACCATAACCGTAGTATAGGAACCCTAGTCAAAAATCTAGATCCATCCGCCGATTCGTTCCAATTCATTGGGTTAATCCGGTATGGGTAGGGTACAAATAGCAGAAAAAGACGAGATCGGCGTCTGAAATATATCCTTTGTTTTTCGTTTTTTTTTAATGGATGTTTTTTGATCCCCCGAGCCACGAATCTTTCTTTCTTTGACTTAAAGTTTTCTATTTTGCTATTTCAAATTGTTCGCATTGATGCGTCAGATTTAGACTGCAATAATAGGAATAACTCGCGATTCACTCGGTTTCTAGGCCATAATCAGAACATCTGATTTTGTAGGAGAGATGGCCGAGCGGTCCAAGGCGTAGCATTGGAACTGCTATGTAGGCTTTTGTTTACCGAGGGTTCGA